AATTTTCTAACATTTGACTTCGTACCACTGAAAGGTTTGGTCGCATACTTGAAAAATAACCCAAAAAATCAAGGGAATGCTTGGATAATTGGTTTATATAAATATTTCCTGGTTGAGACCACACATAAGAATGACATTGCCATAAATTGACAAGATAATATTTCCACTTATTCATCAGAAGAGGGGTATCCTTTGAAGCCAAAATAGATTTTCCTTGATATCTAACATAATGCATAAAAGGATCCTTGAAGAACCATAAGATGGCAGCCGGAAAATCATTAGCAAAGACTTCTTCTACAGGATGCTTTATTTTTTCATAGAAATGTATTCGCTCAAAAAAGATCCCAAAAGAGGTTAATCGTAAATGAGAAGATTTATTAAGAAGAAAAAGGAAGACGGATTCGTATTCACATACATAAGAGTTATATAGGAGCAAGAATAATCGTGGATTACTTTTTGAAAAAATAGATTTTTTTGGGGTAATAAGACTATTCCAATTATAATACTCATGAAGAAAGAGTCGTAATAAATGCAAAGAAGAGGGATCTTTCATCCAATAACGAAGTGTTTGAACCAAGATTTCCAGATGAGTCGGGTAGGGTATTAGTACATCTGATACATAATTTAAATGTGGGAATTTGTCCTCTAAAAAAGGAAATATTGAATGAATTGATCGTAAATTATAAGATTTTACAATTTCTAAGGAAGAGACTGATCGTAGGGAAAACGGAATTTCCGCAATGACCGCAAATCCCTCCGATATCGTTTGAGAATACAAATTTTTGTTGTACCCCAAAAATGGATTTTTGTTATAATCATTAACAGAAATAATAAAATGATTCTGTTGATACATTCGCCTAATTAAACGTTTTATAATTAGTAAACTAGATTTATTGTCATAACCTACATTATCCAACAAAACGGATCGATTTAAACCATGATCATGAGCAAGTGCATAAATATACTCCCGAAAGATAAGTGGGTATAGGAAGTCATGTTGCTGATATCTATCTAGTTCTAAATATACGTGAAATTCTTCCATTTTAAATTAGATTTGAACCAGAAAAGAAATAGGTGATTTATTGGGTTATCAAATGATACATAGTACGATACAGTCAAAACAAGGTATTATAGTAAGAAAAGACTAGATACCTCGGAAACAAGTAAGACTCATCAACGGACTCTCTAGCCTCTCTTTTTCCATCTAATTTTTTTATGTTCATTCTAGGGTAACAAGATGGTTAGAAGTCCTTTATTTTTTCAATCCAATCGCTCTTTTGATTTTGAAAAAAAAAAATCTTTATCAATATACTGCCTTCTTCTACACATTTATCTCTACCCCATAAATGGGTAATAGCAAATAATTAGGATTCATAATAAATTTATAATCCACTCATGGGAAAAGTCTTTCCCGCATTAAGCACTAATATAGTTTTAACGTCTAATTAGATCGGGCAATCGTTCAAAAATTAAGAACAGAAGCTCGTTACTTTTTGTTTCCCTATAATTCGAACCGTAGTGTGGCTCTACCCATTTATTCACTCGACCAAATTAATAAAAAAAAAAATTATTACACGCCAAGAATTCCAAACAATTCAAATAAGGTTTTTGGTCTATTCGGTAAGAATAAAATATTCTCAGAATTATCCATTGATACGACATGCTGCTTTTTCCATTCATTCCTTTCAGGATCAGTCGCGGTCTTACAAACTCTACCGAGGGTATGGACGAATTTTTTACTTCATACAAATGTGTAAAAGATGCTAGTCGCACTTAAAAGCCGAGTACTCTACCGTTGAGTTAGCAACCCAAATAAAATAATGTGTAGATACAATCGTAATCCCAATAAATAAATTGATTGAGTTGCACAACGCAATCAAAACCAATAAAAACATTAAAATAGCAAAAATTTTAAGATTTCTGTATCTTATACACCGACCCTTGTCTCTTATGGTATCATTAATTATTAGTATATATAGATTTTTATTTATTTTAATATTTAATTTTAATCAAAAAAAGACTTCTTGTATCACAGAAAATCCAAGAACCAATTCTTTGAATGAAATAAAATCTATGGAACGCAGGTATAAACGGATCCTTTTATACACGATCGGATTATATTTATTTGATACACTGTTGTCAATATGAATGTTGAGAAAAGAATACAAAAGAGAAAACAAATTATAAATATAACTAACAATTTTTATTTCAATCAATTAAAATTAATAACTAAAAAAAAACTAAGGACTTGTGTTGGATTGGCACTATTACTATATATATACAAATATATACAATATTTGTATACAATGGTATACAATATTGGTGKAAGTAAAATTAAGTAAGATATAAGGTAAAAAGGTTTATTCGATAAGTAAAATAAACAAGTTTAATCCTTTGTGTTTTTTTATTTGTTCATAAAGTTCTACCGAAAACCACCCTATTGACAGTAATCCCAAAATTTTATATTTATAGACCAAATTACATCTACATCATTTATTATTTATTCACTTGATCTTTTTTTCTCTATTTTTTTCTCTATTTTATTTATTTATATCAATAAAATAAAAATATATTTTCGTCGTTATAAAAGACAACATTCGATAGTAACAATAATAAATTAAGTATGATATGACTAGAACAAAAAAGGAAATAACAAAGAAACAAAAAGGGTATATTATACACAGCTATATACAAATCACCCACACCTTCTTTTTTTATATTTCATTAATTTAATTTTGTTTATTGATTAAAGTTAAGTTCCGTAAAAACCCCCGCCTTTTTTGAAATATCATGAACAGTCCCTGTAGGTTGAGCCCCTTTTTCAAGGAAATATATAATAGCAGGAACATTTAAATAGATTTGATTCTTTATCGGATCATAAAAACCCACTTTACGAAGATCTCTTCCCTCTCGGCGGGATCGAACATCAATTGCAACTATTCGATAAATGGCTCATTGGGATAGATGAAGAATACCCCCCCTAGAAACGTATAAGAAGTTTTATCTTCATACGGCTCGAGAAAATTATAAATTATGTCTATGTATATAATTATAATATAAAATATATCCATAAACTCATCAAATTAATTAATTATTKAATTTAAGTACTTTTTTATTATTCTTCCCCAACCGAAAAATAAAAAAAATTATTCGTATTTGCACCCTCCTAACTCAAGTTGAATAACTCTCAAATAACTCAAAAGAAAACTTTTTGGTATTTCATTTATTGAGTAGTCTCTAACCCTTTTTATCTGTCTACTTTATAATCTTTATAATCTATTTTGATTCTTCATTCTGATCTAGTCGAGACAATAAAAAACGGTATTTCCTTGTTCCAGGATCTTTCTCTTTGCCTTGAATCATTGGGTTTAGACATTACTTCGGTGATCTTTAAATCGTTTCAAAATGGCAGCAACATACCTTTTTTATGATTTATTTCTATCAAAGAATCATCTGAATGGTTGATTCCTACGTAATACACTTTACTTTTGATTTGATCTAAAGGGTTTTTACAATTTCAACAAATTTTACTTTTTTTTTTACTTTTTGAATTGGATCCTTTAGATTTACATATCGAAAATATACTTACGAAGTTGTTCCAATTTATTGATCGATACTAACCTTAGATTCTTGCCCTTAAGAAATTAATTAATACTTTCTACTCGAGCTCCACCATGTACTATTTACATCACAACACCCCAAAAATGAAGGTTCCAGTGGAACAGAACGAATGATGTCGAGCCAAGAGCACTTTCATTCCTATATAATATAAAAAAATGGTGGATGTAAGAATCCACAGCTGATCGTGTCCTTCAAGTCGCACGTTGCTTTCTACCACATCGTTTTAAACGAAGTTTTACCATAACATTCCTTCGGTTTGGAACCAGTATGTAATTGATTCAATTATGGAATCATGAATAATCATCAGTTCGGCCGTTACATAGAAGTTATTTTTAATCTATATCTTCAAATAACATGATAGGATAAATTAAACAATTTAAAACTTCTTCGAGTCCCAAGAACTCATAAGCAATCATTATAAAGGATTTAATTGATTGAATAATTTCCTACCCGATATCGTCATTTGCATAAGATTTTACAATTTAATCATAAGACATAAGAGAGAGATAAATTCATATTGGATTAAACCATCGATGATTAAAAAAAAGATAGATGTAATGAAGGTTTGGGTTGTTATTTTTTCATATTTTAAGATTGTAATAAATTCAATTAAATATGCGATGCGTGCTATTTGAACTCAATTAAATTTGTGAAAAAGATATGATTCAGAAATAAAAAAGAAACGAAAATCACATTCTATACCAATATTATACTCTATAAAGGAAAGTCTGTTCGAAAAGACAATCTTTATTTTGATATATTCTATTATGATATAGATCTATATTTTTTTATCTATAAAATTCTTATATATTAATAAAATAATAATATATTAATAAAATGATCATGTTCAAGTATGCTCTGGGACGGAAGGATTCGAACCTCCGAATAGCGGGACCAAAACCCGTTGCCTTACCACTTGGCCACGCCCCATTTCTAGTCGACACTAATAAACACTAATATTGGGACTGGTTGTTCGTCAACTCCAGTCTAAATATCTATTATCTATAAAATAGATTACTACATATAGAATTAAACTTAATTTATTGATCATTACATATAATTCAATTAAGATATTGTATGAAAGTATGATTTATTCTATTCTCTTTTGATTTGAGAATTGAAGGATTTTTTATTGGGTGAGTTCAAATCAAAGAAAGTTTTTTGGTATATCTTATTTTCTTTTTATTTATTTTTCTCTTCTATGAATAATAACATATTTATAATAATAAAAAAACTCAATTTATTAATAACTCAATCAAAAGAAATAAAATACAATTATCCTCAAGAACAAAATTTTTGTTATGCTTAATATATTTAGTTTGATCTGTATCTGTCTTAATTCTGCTCTTTATTCAAGTAGTTTTTTCGTCGCCAAATTG